GAGCTAAAGTAAAAAGGGGGTGTTATAAGGTCCTTCGTTCCAAACAAAATAGAAAACAAATACTTTATTCAAGAGTTGCTCAATGAATCCGTTGGGTCGGAATCATGGGATCAATAGATGTCAAAGATGATGAACCAATATATATATTTTGACTTCTGTCACTATATCTTTGTTTGTGCCGTCTATAATGAAATGAATAATGAATGATAAATTCAATCAAAAGTTTTCAATCGGGACTGATTTTTTCAATCGGTCTTTTTCTTATCTTGTATTTCTCAAAAATAGAAACTTAGGTAAGTGTTTCATAAACATATGTATAAATAGAACGTATCCCATTTAGTTCCTTCATGCCTACTATAACTAGTTATTTCGGTTTTCTACTGGCGGCTTTAACTATAACCTCAACTCTCTTTATTGGTCTGAGCAAGATACGACTTATTTGAAATTGATTGAATGAACAATTCATAAAAAAAAATGTTTTTATGAGATTCCAGGGAGTCCACAGTTCCTTTCTATGTAAATCGCAAAATCTTGGTTATTGAGATTCATGGGCGATTTGGATTAATATTTAGAGATAGATATTACCTCCCTTTTTTACCTACCTTTTCAAATCAAAAAAAAAATTGAAATGATTGAAGTTTTACTATTTGGAATCGTGTTAGGCCTAATTCCGATTACTTTGGCTGGATTATTCGTAACTGCATATTTGCAATACAGACGCGGTGATCAGTTGGACATTTAATTAAGTAACATCTCTTTTTTAATTTAAATAACATCTCTGTTTTTGATTGACCTCCTGCGGATTAAAGAAAGGAGGGGGTCAAATTCAGGTTGCTGCTCAAATTAGTTCAAGTTAGTAAAGTTATTTCATTGTAATTAGACCTAAGAAGAACGGAATCACGCTCTGTAGGATTTGAACCTACGACATCGGGTTTTGGAGACCCGCGTTCTACCGAACTGAACTAAGAGCGCTTTCTTATAACAATATAAATAACAATATAAAAGACCTTTTATATTAAATAAATAAAATATAAATAAAGGAATTTTTTTTAACCCCCACTATATCTTGCATGCATATAGTATCATAAAGGATTATGTATGCCCAATTTTCATTGATCTCAATTGATCCTTCATTACTGCACATAGAAGAAATAATAGATAGGGATGACAGGATTTGAACCCGTGACATTTTGTACCCAAAACAAACGCGCTACCAAGCTGCGCTACATCCCTTTCAATTGGCTTACAGTGTCATTGTAGAGAATTCCCGTCTTGTTTTCCACATCGTTATTGACCCCAGTGATATACAATTTCTTTTGCCATTTCGTCTTTTTCGTCTCATTCTCATATAACATAACATATAATTATATGTTATAAAAGAATAAAATATCAAAATAATTTTATATAATATATCGGTAATGTTCAGAAAGTAAGTAGACGTCTTTTTCTGTTGTAAAGAAAGGAAAATATCATCTACCGGGTCGTTATATATTATATATATATATCCATTTGAGTTGGGGATTCCGCGTACAAATACAAGTGATCCTTATATGTATCTGATCATATATGTATTACAATAAAAAGGAGGATTTTCAATGCGAGATATAAAAACATATCTCTCTGTGGCACCTGTGTTAAGCACTCTATGGTTCGGGTCTTTAGCAGGTCTATTGATAGAGATAAATCGGTTATTCCCAGATGCGTTGACATTCCCTTTTTTTTCATTCTAGTTAGGTATGAAGAAGATTAGAGATACAATAAATTATTCGTGACTAACCCCCTTTTTTGTTCTTTCTGTCTGTCAGTTTTTTAGGATAAAAAAAAAAGAAGGAAAGAGAAAGAATCAAAGAAGATTCAACCGCAAAGAACTCGGGTTCAGGCTGAATTAATAAAGGGAGAACAGAAATGGAAATAAGGGTCGAGGACAACAAAAGCATACAAGATACTTAAATGAAATACTCTAGAACTAATTGATAGTTAGAAATCGTTGTATTACTTATTACTTTATTTATTATTTATTTTATTATTTTTTATTATTTATCGATTGATTGAAATTCAATATTTCAGGATTGGATTTCGAGTTAGCAACTTCGTTTTTCTTCTTCGTTTCGGTTTCGGATCGAAAATGGAAGAGTTGAGTGAATCCAAAATAAAAAAGGAGGTTCATGGCAAAGGGTAAAGATGTCAGAGTAAGAGTTATTTTGGAATGTAACAATTGTGTCCGAAACGATATTAATAAGAAATCGCGGGGCATTTCCAGATATATTACTCAAAAGAATCGACACAATACGCCTAGTCGACTGGAATTGAGAAAATTTTGTCCCTGTTGTTACAAGCATACGGTTCATGGGGAGATAAAGAAATAGATAAAGCGTAACGCGTGTGTAACCTCTAACCACTACAAGGAACAGGAATAAATTACACAATAATTACATAATATAATTAAATAAACTATAAAAAAACAACCAAATCCTATTTCGGTCGGATCCCAAATTAGAATTAAGAATAAGAAATAGGATTTTAAAGATAAGGAATAAACCATGGATAAACCCAAGCGACTTTTTCTTAAATCCAAGCGATCTTTTCGTAGGCGTTTGCCCCCAATTGGGTCGGGGGATCGAATTGATTATAGAAACATGAGTTTAATTAGTCGATTTATTAGTGAACAAGGAAAAATATTATCGAGACGAGTGAATAGATTGACTTTGAAACAACAACGATTAATTACTATTGCTATAAAACAAGCTCGTATTTTATCTTTGTTACCTTTTCTTAATAATGAGAAACAATTTGAGAGAACCGAGTCGACTCCTAGAACTACAGGTCCTCGAACTAGAAATAAATAGATAGGCCTATTCCTCAATTGCAATTGAATCAAAATTCCAATCCGAACCCCAACTCAGATTGATTTTTTGTTCAAAAATGAGAGAATCCAGAAACGTGTTCATTCATTTTTTACTATATTTATATTTATCATATTAATTTCTACTCTACCTTCCCGGAGCTCATTCTCCGGGGGCCCCGTTTAAATCTTTACATGATTTCCAACAAGATCCTTAAATAAGGATCTTGTTGGAAATCATGTAAAGACAATTCGTATTTGATATGGCTATTTGTGCAAGTATTTTACGATTAAGAAGCAACTGCCCCCTGTACAGATCATGTATTGATCTACTATAACTATAGGATACCCTACTCTCACGAATTGCTGCATTTATCCGAGTGATCCACAAACGACGAAAATTTCTCTTTTGCCTGCCCCTATCCCGATGAGCAGAAACCAAGGCTCTCATTTTCTGTTGAATAGTAGTTCGAGTAAGTCTTGAATGAGTCCCCCGAAAGGTTGATGCGAATAAACGAATTTTTGTTCTACGTCTCCGAGCTATATACCCTCGTCTAATTCTGGTCATTTAATCAAATTAAACTTTGATGAATAACTAATTGATTTATTTTCTTTCAGTCATTCTTTTCCCCTTTTCTGGTCTATTAATAACAAAACGGATTCTTCCGATGTATAAATAAAACAATTCCAATGGCTTTTGCTACTATGACCTTCCCAACCACGATTTTTCCCAGGCATTTAACCTCAAAATAATAAATTGTATTGATACTGGGTATCAACAAAACAGTCAATTGTAATTTTGAGTATAAAATATCAATAAATAGTAAAGGTAAATGGATAAATAAATAGCGGGTTCCTTCGTTTCTATGGCTGCTTCTTAAACGGTGAGGTCCTCTCTATACACCGGAGCCCGTTCCCCCATTTCATCAATGTTATTAGTAACTTGTACAGTTCACATTCTTTGACTCTACCCATGAATTATCCAGCAATAGGTCTTTTCACAATGAGATCTACCCATACAGTAACGGTATTTAATTACAAAGGTTGGCTAGGTAGCTAACCCTGTGAGTCCGTTCTTGCAAGAGTGGGAGCATAATTCTTTTGCTTCTTAAATACTAGAATACTATTTCCCCCGCTTAATGGATAACCATTTGCTACCAATGGGGAATTGCTTCTCATCTCCAATTGAGGTGATTGGATTTGCACCAATAGAAACCATAAATTTCCTATGCAATCGAGGTTTTTTTAGATTTATATATTGAATGGAATTCTCCCATCCTATTCATTGGTACTGGTCATTGATACTGGAAAAAATTTTCCCTTTATTTTGTTCCAGCTCATGATCTGAACGAGTCGCACATACACCCTAGTACATGTTCCTCGCCGCTGAGGACATCCCCGAAGAGCGGGGGATTTTGTTACATTTTTTATTGGCTGTCTTGTGTTTCTAATAAGTTGTTTAATAGTTGGCATGCTAAATCGTATATAAAATGGGCTGGTTTAGATCAATCCTAACCAGATAATTATGAATTATTTCTATTTTTTAACTTATTTTACCCCGGTAAGCAGATAAAATCTGAAATTTGGTTTCATTCGAATTATAGTTCAAAATAGAATCGCGGATTTACGCGGAATCCCCGGCATTTTCGACCGCTACAAGATCAACAATTCCATGAGCTTGGGCTTCTGTTGCTGACATAAAAACATCCCTTTCCATATCTTCGGATACAACCCATAAGGGGTTGCCCGTTCTTTGTACATAAACCCTTGTGAGGGTTTCGCGGAGTTTCAGCAGTTCTTCCGCTTCTAGGACAAATTCTCCTGCTTGTGCCTCATAAAAAGAACTAGCAGGTTGGTGGATCATTACCCTGATGATATAACATAATGAATGGTTCCTCGATCTCGTACGATCGGACGAAGGAATAACAAGAAGAAAATAAGAATATATATAACCGTACAGGCATTTTTTTGCATTGCATACGGCTCCACAATGGAATTTACTTTTCCCTTCCGTCGAGCAAAAAGATAAATCGGATCCATCAGACCCAAATCGTTAAATGATCCATTTACCACCCTTCTTTTCGGGGGAGTTAAAAAATACTATGATGGTTCCGTTGCTTTCTATATTTACCATTTATCTCGTATGTGATTCAGCAATCCCAAAGTTTCTTTTTTAAATGATTTTTTTTTCATTTTAGTACTCTTTCATAACATAAATATGGGAAAGATACTTCTGGCGTGAAAACAAAAAAGTTTGTGACGCTGAAATGAACCCCGGATAGATAAGATCAAATGGGAAATAACTTTTGTCTCATATTACTCGCCCGATACATAATCTCATGTTATGAAAAAACAATAATGGTTTGTTCATATCGAACTCGAAGTGCCATGCTATTATTACTTAATATTATGAATTCTTATTCATATTACATATCGCGAAGGCATAGTCTTCTTTTTTTCTATCAAATAAAAAACTCATTGGCGCCAAGCGTGAGGGAATGCTATACGTTTGGTAATTTCTCCTCCGACCAGGATCAAAGATCCCATTGAAGCGGCTAATCCCATGCATATTGTATGTACATCTGGTGGCACAAATTGCATAGTATCATAAATTGCTACTCCGGGTATTACCCACCCGCCGGGAGAGTTTATAAACAAATAAAGATCCCTGGTCTCATCCTCTATACTGAGATATACCATGAGACCGATAAGTTGGTTTGAGATCTCGCTATCAACCGTTTGGCCTAAAAAAAGTAATCTTTCTCGATGAAGTCGGTTGATTAGGACAAAATTTTATCCCTTAGGAACCGTACACGCACCTTTGGGTGCATACGGTTCAAAAAAAAATTGCGAAAAGAAAAAAGAATCAATGTGTTGATTCCAGCCCACCTTCTTTTTTATAGTAGGACTTTTCTACCTCCTAATGCGGGGGCTTTTTATTCTATTTTTTTAAGAAATATTATTTTTTGCTCACCGCTCCGTAAAAAAGAAAAGAATCCACTAAACTTATCGAATTAACCTCTCATTGATGTATTGTTTTATCGAAATCCAATCCAAATTACGATGTAATTTTCTTGTTCCTGAATGGGCCTCCTCAATTATTTTAGGTTTATGTTCTACTCCGGGTAAAGATCCGCCCGATTTCAATTTGCACATATAGGACAAATGATCCCAATACCACTTTTTTGGTACGACTTTTTTCAATTCATTTCATGCCTTTCTTACGACAAATATTCGATGTAGTCATCATATTATTTCATTGATTGGCAGTTTGAGATCGCTCATATGCTATAAGTAATAACTTATGATAAAAGTAGTAATCATACATATATTACCAATTGGGTATTTTCTGAACGGAGCCTGGATACTTCATTTTATTGGTCCAACCAAGCCAACCATAAATTTTTAGAATTGTGATAATATTAATATTGATCTCGGCCCCCTAAAAAATGGATCTAATTGTACTTCACGCTCCAAATTATTGATGGTTCAGGCAATCTTTTTTGGGCGAAATAGGGGGTATCTCGATCGGGGGAGAGAACGGGGAAATCCCATATGGCCCGATATGTCTGACAAGCCGCACTATACGTCAACCCAAACTGCATCTTCCTCTCCAGGACTCCGAAAAGGTACTTTTGGAACACCAATAGGCATCAACTGAAAGAAAGGGGCGTTAAGTACTATATTTGACTTTGATGTGGAAACGTAATGTCGTTCGTATTTTATCCCTAGATTGGAAAGTTCATAGAGTAAGACGAAATGAATAAAAGAAATTATTACGAATGGTCCGGGCTGGCTGTTCCGGATGATGAACAAGTATCTACGCATTCGCTCATAGAAAATGGGACCAATCCCCCCATTGCGTATTGGTACTTATCGGGTATAGAATAGATCTGCTTATCTTTGTTCCTACGAACAGAATTGTTCCATTATTACCAACGAAATGGAATTAAATAAATATTAACCCTTGCTCCGAAATAATCCACTGAAAGGGAGAGGTCTATAGAATAGTCTTTTCCAATGCGATAAAGTTACATAGTGTCTATTTTTCTTTGATAAAGGGGTATTTCCATGGGTTTGCCTTGGTATCGTGTTCATACCGTCGTATTGAATGATCCCGGTCGGTTGCTTGCTGTACATATAATGCATACAGCTCTCGTTTCTGGTTGGGCCGGTTCAATGGCTCTATACGAATTAGCAGTTTTTGATCCCTCTGATCCCGTTCTTGATCCAATGTGGAGACAAGGTATGTTCGTTATACCCTTCATGACTCGTTTAGGAATAACCAATTCATGGGGCGGTTGGAGTATCACAGGAGGGGCTATAACGAATCCGGGTATTTGGAGTTACGAAGGTGTAGCCGGGGCACATATTTTGTTTTCTGGTTTGTGCTTCTTGGCAGCTATCTGGCATTGGGTATATTGGGATCTAGAAATATTCTGTGATGAACGTACAGGAAAACCTTCTTTGGATTTGCCCAAGATCTTTGGAATTCATTTATTTCTCTCAGGATTAGCTTGCTTTGGGTTTGGTGCATTTCATGTAACAGGCTTGTATGGTCCTGGAATATGGGTGTCTGATCCTTATGGACTAACCGGAAAAGTACAATCTGTAAATCCTGCGTGGGGGGTAGAAGGTTTTGATCCTTTTGTTCCGGGAGGAATAGCCTCTCATCATATTGCAGCGGGTACATTGGGCATATTAGCGGGCCTATTCCATCTGAGTGTCCGTCCGCCCCAACGTCTATATAAAGGATTACGTATGGGTAATATTGAAACTGTACTTTCCAGTAGTATCGCTGCTGTATTTTTTGCAGCTTTTGTTGTTGCTGGGACTATGTGGTATGGCTCCGCAACTACCCCGATCGAATTATTTGGTCCCACCCGTTATCAATGGGATCAAGGATACTTCCAGCAAGAAATATATCGAAGGGTTGGTACCGGACTAGCCGAAAATCAGAGTTTATCAGAAGCTTGGTCTAAAATTCCCGAAAAATTAGCTTTTTATGATTACATTGGCAATAATCCAGCAAAAGGGGGATTATTTAGAGCGGGCTCGATGGACAACGGGGATGGAATAGCTGTTGGATGGTTAGGACATCCCATCTTTAGAGATAAAGAAAGGCGTGAGCTTTTTGTACGTCGTATGCCTACTTTTTTTGAAACATTTCCAGTAGTTTTGGTAGATGGAGACGGAATTGTAAGGGCCGATGTTCCTTTTAGAAGGGCAGAATCAAAGTATAGTGTCGAACAAGTAGGAGTAACTGTTGAGTTCTATGGTGGTGAACTCGATGGAGTCAGTTATAGTGATCCTGCTACTGTGAAAAAATATGCTAGACGTGCTCAATTGGGTGAAATTTTTGAATTAGATCGTGCTACTTTGAAATCCGATGGTGTTTTTCGTAGTAGCCCAAGGGGTTGGTTCACTTTTGGACATGCTTCGTTTGCTTTGCTCTTCTTTTTCGGACACATTTGGCATGGTGCTAGAACCCTGTTCAGAGATGTTTTTGCTGGTATTGACCCAGATTTGGATGCTCAAGTGGAATTTGGAGCATTCCAAAAACTTGGAGATCCAACTACAAGGAGACAAGTAGTCTGATACAACATTGCTCTTGTATCTTTCTCCTCTATTGGATTTTTGTGATTTAACTTTGACATAGAGTACCAGAGAAATCTTGATTTGAATCACCGCCCTTTCTTTGACTCTTGTCCTTTCTTAATCTGGGAGATGCTCCCAAATGAACAGGTGTGGAAGCTATAATTGTAAACCACGATCGAATTTATGGAAGCATTGGTTTATACATTCCTCTTAGTCTCGACTCTAGGAATAATTTTTTTCGCTATATTTTTTCGAGAACCGCCCAAGGTTCCGACTAAAAAGGCGAAATGATTTTTCATTATTTTACATTATCTAAATTGAAGTAAAGCAACGAGCCTCCCAATTATGGGAGGCTCGTTGCTTTACTTCAACTAGTCTCCGTGTTCCTCGAATGGATCTCTTAGTTGTTGAGAGGGTTGCCCAAAAGCGGTATATAAGGCGTACCCGGTAAAACTTACAAGTAAACCAGATATAAAGATGGCGACTAGGTTTGCTGTTTCCATTATTATAAAATTTCAAGACCACAATGGATCTATGATAAGATCGTTTATTTACAACGGAATCGTATACAAAGTCAACCGATCTCAACCAATGCAATAGGATTTATGGCTACACAAACCGTTGAGGGTAGTTCTAGATCTGGTCCAAGACGAACTAATGTAGGGGGTTTATTGAAACCATTGAATTCGGAATATGGGAAAGTAGCTCCTGGGTGGGGAACTACCCCTTTGATGGGGGTCGCAATGGCTCTATTTGCGGTATTCCTATCTATTATTTTGGAGATTTATAATTCTTCCGTTTTACTGGATGGAATTTCAATGAATTAGGTGGTCCATAAAAATAATTAAGTCCCGGCTTTTCAATCCAAAATGAATTACCTAGGACTCGTATTTGTAGGCCATTCTGGCAGTTCGACCGTGGAATTCTTTTGTTTCTGTATTTCCGAAATATGAGTGTGCGACTTGTTATAATTGATCCTATTGATAGTACAGAGAATAGGTCTGTCATCTTGAGAGAGATGGGTTCTGCCTCGTCGGATATTCATTTTTTTATCTGGAGCACGGAATATATGGAATAAATTAAGAAATATTTGAACTATGATTCATACCTACTATTCAGACCTCGCGACGCGACTGGACTCAAAAACAATTTCAAACATCGCTTTATTTTAATTTTAGAATTATAAACCAAAGGGTTTTTCTTCCTTAAAAATTCTGTTTATGTTTATTTTGACCAACGGACAAATCAAATGTTTATCCGAATTTTTAGTCATTTCATCTATTAATTGAATAAGTGATGATAAAATGGTTCTTACTCAGAGAACCCTTTGGCCTAGTTTGGGGTTTATTCAATCATCGTGGTTCTAGTATGAATCTGAGGTTTCAATCGATTCATAGGGTCTCAACAAGAGAATTCCTATCAATAATAAACAAAAAGAAATCCGAATAATTAATAATTAGACACAAAAAAAATAAATCAAATAAATAAAAATAGGGACAAAGAAGAGTCAAGAGGCCTGTAACTATCAACATGACGAATGAGCTGACTTGATATTTTGGC